ATCTATTTTATTTGATTGATGGATCCAATATTATAATGAATTAAAAAAGAGAGTTAATGAATTAAAAAAGAGAGTGTTCTTATTCGAACCGCCTTGTGATCTTCAACCAATTATGTGCTTCAATATAATTACCTGGAGTAAGCGCTATAGCTTGTTTCCAATATTCAGCAGCTTGATCGGACCAAGCCTCCGCAATTTCAGAATCTCCCTGTCGAATGGCCTGTTCTCCCCGGCCGGAATAGGTGGTTCCTTCCCTTAGAACCGTACTTGAGAGTTTCCTACCTCATACGGCTCAGCAATCAATTCTTTTGGTGTCCCATCTTAATCTACCATATCTAACTGAATAAGATTTCTCGTAAATCTATCCCATTTTTTTTTTCTCGGGTTAACCAGAAGAGGTTAATTACATGAGTTTCAAACTCTAATTTTGATCAATAATCAGTTTTATCTTTTCTCCCACCTTCAGAAGAACATAGGTATCTACCCCTATCGTTAGAATTTTCTGAAAGGTAACTATCTCGGTTTCATATAGAAATTCATATAGAATCTTTGAAAAGGACTTTCCTCCAGAAGAAAGAAAGGACTTACTATCTTTGGGATCTGATGCTACACCGCTGCTCAATACCTTAGTAGATCGACTCTATTACATAAGTTGATTCCTAACTTTTATCTCATATCATGACATAAGTAAGCAGTTCTTATTGTATCGGCTCCCCAACCTCGCTAATTGATCTTTACGGTGCTTCCTCCATCAATTAGATCCTTTATCCATAGAATCTAGTATATAGGCCATACCTATTTCTTCATATTTCGGCTCGTATGAAGTCTCTTTCTTTGCTACAGCTGATAAAAATCGTTGCTTTGGACGATGCATATGTAGAAAGCCTATTTTGTTTCTAGTATTTACTAGAAGATTTGATCTTTCTTTCCTTCTTTCTATAGTGGAGATAGTCGCACGTAATGACAGATCACAGCCATATTATTAAAAGCTTGTGGTAAGAATGGGTTTCGTTCGAGTGCCCGGAAATAATATTCCAAAGCCTTCGTATGTTCTCCGTTGCTTGTGTGGATAAGGCCTATGTTATAGAGTATATAACTTCGATCATAGGGATCAATTTCTGGTCGCGTAGCTTCATAATAATTTTGTAAAGCTTCCGCATAATTTCCTTCGGATTGAGCCGACATCCGTTACGGTCGTTCATTCTATTCAAAGAATCTCCGTTCCAGAACCGTACGTGAGATTTTCATCTCATACGGCTCCTCCCTTCTGTGCATAGTAATAAGGGAAATAATCCATGGAATCAAAAAAGATTGAAATATTTTTATTATGAACTGACAGGGGCTGGTGTTTTTACAAGAAATCTCTAGCCATCCTTCCTGCAAGAGGTCTGTCTTTTCTTAACACCAAGCTTGTTGGTGCTAGATAGAAATGGTAACTCCAACAATTTCTTTGTCCTCAACGCCCTCTATTTCCAGGAATTAGTCACTTCAACGATCTTCGATGGTTATACGGGTATCCAAAGTACGAACGAGATGGATGTTTGTTGTCCCAACCATTCTTGTTAGTCCCGATCCCGATAAGGAAAAGGAGTAATTTATAACAAAGTTTTCGTGTTGTTGATTCCTAGGTGTAGTGCTTCTTCCCCTATGCGGCCTATTGGTACTAGTGAAGTAGTATTGACCTGCAATACAGAACCTATAGGTTAACCTTTCGCTCAATACTAGAATCGACAATTGAAGCATCTGAGGCTGCATCAATCGGGGATACACGACAGAAGGAATTGTTCTATCTCCAAACTAACTTCACCTTCATCAAGCGTAGGTTTATTTCAAGAATCTTTTTTCTTTGTATCCCGAATCATGTCTCTTTCTCATAAGACTGAGGGCGGTAAATAAATAAAAAAAAAAAAAGAATCAAATCGCACCATCTCTGTAATAGGTAAATGCCTCCTTTTCTCCTGAAGTTGTCGGAATTATTCGTAATAAGATATTGGCTACAATTGAAGAGGTCTTATCAATAAAATTTCCATTTATCCGAGATCTAGGCATAGTTAACAGTCCATTCGATAATTCTTCTCATTCCCCCTCGAGGGAAAATGATCCCACAAACAAAGGAATTGTACAGTACGAAATCACATAAAAACAAACAGACTCATTCTAAAAAAAAAAGGATGTGGACCTTCCACTCAAATTGTCCCTTTTGGACAGGGATAGATGGGAAATATTTGAATCCGATTGGATTTCATTCAAATTGAGTAGTATACCAATTATTACTATTTTATCTAAGTTGAGGAATCAAGGAATTTTTCCTACGGATTCTGAGAACTCGAGAAGTTTTTTTTATCCCTCGAGCCTACGGAAGATCTTTCTTTGACGAAAAGTTTTCTATTTAGAATTTAATTGATCGGTCGTACCTGTATTGCAATAATATGAATGACTCGCTATTCACTCGGTTTCTGGGTCATAATCATAAGATTATGTAGGAGAGATGGCCGAGTGGTTCAAGGCGTAGCATTGGAACTGCTATGTAGACTTTTGTTTACCGAGGGTTCGAATCCCTCTCTTTCCGTACCTTCACCTAATTCACCAACGTTACCAACCGCAATGTATCAAATAACAATTGATACCATTATTCCAACAGTAAGACCTTTATTTGATAGAGATTCTTCCTAATTACTGTGGTATGGAAAATACCGGAAAGAGTGGAAAAGAATGAAAATCTCACTGCTGATCCATTTGTGATACGTGAGTGGGAGAAAAATCCGGATCAAACCCCTTATTTACTTGACTTTGGCGAAAAAGGGGGGGCAAAATTGTCCGAAGCTTTGTTATTTTAGTTAGGTTCAAGTCTGACGAGAATAATATTCTACGACTAGCAACTCATTGATTTTCAAACCGATCCATTTACTATCTATTATTTGATTTACTAATCCTTTATATTGGGATGAGTGAAAAGTCAAATGTTTTGCCAATTCCTCGTGGGGGGATGAATCAATATAATTTTGAATCAAAGCTCTGGATCTTTGTTCATCTCTCGTAGTAATAATATCTCGGGGTTTGCAGCGATAACTTGGGATATCTACTATACGACCATTAACTAAAATATGTCTATGGTTAACTAATTGCCTGGCTCCAGGAATGGTCGAAGCCATACCCAATCGAAAAAGGATGTTATCCAAACGCATCTCAAGTAGTTGTAGTAAAACCTGCCCTGTTGACCCTTTGGCTTTTCCAGCTATACGAACATATCTAAGCAATTGTCGCTCTGTCAGACCATAATGAAAACGCAATTTTTGTTTTTCTTCTAGACGAATACGATATTGAGATCTTTTCCCGGAACGCGATTGGTTTCTAAGATCACTTCCCGGTCTAGGTCTTTTACTAGTTAGTCCCGGTAAAGCTCCCAGACGGCGTATTTTTTTGAAACGAGGCCCTCGGTAACGAGACATAAAGACTCCCCCCCTTTTTTTTTTATTTATTTTATTGAAATTTCATTTTACAGAATAAACCTAAGTCAGACTGAACTAAACGATAAACGAAGATAAATCTACTGAAGTACTACAAAGAAGAATGATGAATTGTATCAATATCCGGATTATTTTGTATATATAGGAAGTTAAGGATCCTTTTCTTGATTTGTTCTGTAGAGATTTCACTGCTCCAATCAGTTTTTTATTCATAGTTGTAAGTTCCCACGACATAATAGATCGGTGACCCGACATTTGTAAAAGAAAAAAGGGAGGAGTCTTTTCAATATTCCTTGATCTCAAGGAGACATTATCAATCATGGAAAAAATCGGACAAATAGAGAAAAGCCGGCTATCGGAATCGAACCGATGACCATCGCATTACAAATGCGATGCTCTAACCTCTGAGCTAAGCGGGCTCACATAACAGAAATAGTGCATAGGAATTCGGTAAACTACCAGAATCTTAACTATTAATAATTAATATTAATAGAATGAAGAATCGAATTCTATTCCATTAAAAATGATTAATTAATATCATAAGAATATTCTTCTATATTATAATATAACTATAACTATATAGAATTTTTATTGAAAATTCGAGTGATTTATATTATCATTCTATTAATTCTTATTATATTTTCTATTATTATTAGATTAGAAATTTTATTATTAGAAATTTCTATTTCTTTGATTTCGAATTTTTTTTCTTTAAATGCAAAATATTACATTTGAAATAATTATATATAACTATATCCATATTAGTTATAGCAGATTCTATTAATTCTAAATTCTATTAGATTAGAGCGGATCGGTCCTAAGGAAAGGATAAGATAAGAATGCAATTCAGATCATAATGAGACATTCCTCTGGTTTCATTCGGAAAGGGAGGAGATAGGACGAAAAAAAAGAAGAATGAATATCGACCGTTCCAGTATTCCCAATCGCGCGGGAAAAATGAGAGGGAGAGAGACATGTATATGTGGGATATATCCATCCATATTGAATTGCAGATACATCAATGATAGAATCATTTCCGATTGGACCAAATACTGGCCCACCGATAGAGATGAAAGAAGATGGGTAAGAAATAGGAGCAGACACTTTTTCGATATAGGAATCAGTATCTAATGAATTCAAGGGTTCCAACATAAGAGGGGGGGATCACAATGAGATCTCGGCCTCATAAGGGGGATATGGCGAAATTGGTAGACGCTACGGACTTGATTGGATTGAGCCTTGGTATGGAAACCTACTAAGTGGTAACTTCCAAATTCAGAGAAACCCTGGAATTAAAAATGGGCAATCCTGAGCCAAATCCTGTGTTCAGAAAACAAGGGTTCAGAAAGCGAGAATCAAAAAAGGATAGGTGCAGAGACTCAATGGAAGCTGTTCTAACAAATGGAGTTGACTGCATTGGTAGAGGAATCGAATCCTTCTATCGAAACTACAGAAAAGATGACTCTGTATACGTACGTATACATACTGAAATATCAAATAATTAATCACGACTCGAATCCTTATTTTTTTATA